CAAAAAATCAGTTAATAGGAAAAGCTAAAAGAATTTAAGTGATAGGATTCGAACCTACGAAATCGCTTGATTTAAAAGATTAGCAATCTAACGCCATAAACCGCTCAGCCACACAAAATATACATATAAGGAATCGAACCTTAATTAGTCGATTAAAAGTCGAATGCTTTAACCATTAAGCTATACGTTTGGAGATGATTGGATTCGAACCAACAACTTTTTACTTGCAAAGCAAACTCTCAACCTTTGAGAAACACCCCAAAAAAAGAAAGCTCTTATTTTAACATTCAAACTTATTCCTTATTTGATGACTTTCTTAGAAATTTTTATCTAATCATCAAACTTATCCCTTATTTGATGACTTTCTTAGAAGTTTTTATTTTGAACCAAAAGATTGGCTTTGAAAGCGTAACAAGAAAAAAAAGCCCTTAAACAAAGGAGAAAGTTGAACCAAAAGTTTGGCTTTGAAAGCGTAACAAGAAAAAAAGCCCTTAAAAAAGGGAGAAATTTTAAGATGAAATAAAAACTTCCAATAAATACCTTAAACAAAGGAAGAAGTTTGAGGATGAAATAAAAAATTTATAAGAAAGCCCTTAAACAAAGGAAGAAGTTTGAGGATGAAATAAAAACTTCCAACAAATACCTTAAACAAAGGAAGAAGTTTGAGGATGAAATAAAAACTTCCAATAAATACCTTAAACAAAGGAAGAAGTTTGAGGATGAAATAAAAACTTCCAATAAATACCTTAAACAAAGGAAGAAGTTTGAGGATGAAATAAAAACTTCCAATAAATACCTTAAACAAAGGAAGAAGTTTGAGGATGAAATAAAAACTTCCAATAAATACCTTAAACAAAGGAAGAAGTTTGAGGATGAAATAAAAACTTCTAAGAAAGTCATCAAATAAGGGATAAGTTTGATGATTAGATAAAAATTTCTAAGAAAGTCATCAAATAAGGAAGAAATTTGAGGATGAAATAAAAACTTCCAACAAATACCTTAAACAAAGGAAGAAGTTGGAGGATGAAATAAAAACTTCCAACAAATACCTTAAACAAAGGAAGAAGTTTGAGGATGAAATAAAAACTTCCAATAAATACCTTAAACAAAGGAAGAAATTTGAGGATGAAATAAAAACTTCCAACAAATACCTTAAACAAAGGAAGAAGTTTGAGGATGAAATAAAAACTTCCAACAAATACCTTAAACAAAGGAAGAAGTTTGAGGATGAAATAAAAATTTCCAATAAACACCTTAAACAAAGGAGAAGTTTGAGGATGAAATAAAAATTTCCAATAAACACCTTAAACAAAGGAAGAAGTTTGAGGATGAAATAAAAATTTCCAATAAACACCTTAAACAAAGGAGAAGTTTTAGGATAAAATAAAAACTTCCAACAAATACCTTAAACAAAGGAGAAGTTTGAGGATAAAATAAAAACTTCCAATAAATACATTAAACAAAGGAGAAATTTTAAGATGAAATAAAAACTTCCAATAAGTACCTTAAACAAAGGAAGAAGTTTGAGGATAAAATAAAAACTTCCAATAAACACCTTAAACAAAGAAAGAAATTTTAGGATAAAATAAAAACTTCCAATAAATACCCTAAACAAAGGAAGAAGTTTGAGGATAAAATAAAAACTTCCAACAAAGACCTTAAACAAAGGAAGAAGTTTGAGGATGAAATAAAAACTTCCAATAAATACCTTAAACAAAGGAAGAAGTTTGAGGATGAAATAAAAACTTCCAACAAACACCTTAAACAAAGGAAGAAGTTTAAGGATGAAATAAAAACTTCCAACAAACACCTTAAACAAAGGAAGAAGTTTGAGGATGAAATAAAAACTTCCAACAAATACCTTAAACAAAGGAAGAAGTTTGAGGATGAAATAAAAACTTCCAATAAATACCTTAAACAAAGGAAGAAATTTGAGGATGAAATAAAAACTTCCAACAAATACCTTAAACAAAGGAAGAAGTTTGAGGATGAAATAAAAATTTCCAACAAATACCTTAAACAAAGGAAGAAGTTTGAGGATGAAATAAAAATTTCCAATAAACACCTTAAACAAAGGAGAAGTTTGAGGATGAAATAAAAATTTCCAACAAATACCTTAAACAAAGGAAGAAGTTTGAGGATGAAATAAAAATTTCCAATAAACACCTTAAACAAAGGAGAAGTTTTAGGATAAAATAAAAACTTCCAACAAATACCTTAAACAAAGGAGAAGTTTGAGGATAAAATAAAAACTTCCAATAAATACATTAAACAAAGGAGAAATTTTAAGATGAAATAAAAACTTCCAATAAGTACCTTAAACAAAGGAAGAAGTTTGAGGATAAAATAAAAACTTCCAATAAACACCTTAAACAAAGAAAGAAATTTTAGGATAAAATAAAAACTTCCAATAAATACCCTAAACAAAGGAAGAAGTTTGAGGATAAAATAAAAACTTCCAACAAACACCTTAAACAAAGGAAGAAGTTTGAGGATGAAATAAAAACTTCCAATAAATACCTTAAACAAAGGAAGAAGTTTGAGGATGAAATAAAAACTTCCAATAAATACCTTAAACAAAGGAAGAAGTTTGAGGGCGAAATAAAAAGTTTATAAGAAAGCCCTTAAACAAAGGAGAAATTTTAGGATGAAATAAAAAGTTTATAAGAAAGCCCTTAAAGAAGGGAGAAATTTTAGGATGAAATAAAAAATTTATAAGAAAGCCCTTAAAGAAGGGAGAAATTTTAGGATGAAATAAAAAATTTATAAGAAAGCCCTTAAACAAAGGAAAAAGTTTGAGGGTAAAATAAAAACTTCCAAAAAATACATTAAACAAAGGAAGAAGTTTGAGGATAAAACAAAAACTTCCAATAAATACCTTAAACAAAGGAGAAATTTTAAGATAAAACAAAAACTTCCAATAAATACCTTAAACAAAGGAAGAAGTTTGAAGATAAAATAAAAACTTCCAATAAATACCTTAAACAAAGGAAGAAGTTTGAGGATGAAATAAAAACTTCCAATAAATACCTTAAACAAAGGAGAAGTTTGAGGATGAAATAAAAAGTTTCTAAGAAAGCCCTTAAACAAAGGAGAAATTTTAGGATGAAATAAAAACTTCCAATAAGTACCTTAAACAAAGGGAGAAGTTTGAGGATGAAATAAAAACTTCCAATAAATACCTTAAACAAAGGAAGAAGTTTGAGGATGAAATAAAAACTTCCAAAAAATACCTTAAAAAAGGAAGAAGTTTGGGGATGAAATAAAAACTTCCAACAAATACCTTAAAAAAAGGAAGAAGTTTGGGGATGAAATAAAAACTTCCAACAAATACCTTAAACAAAGGAAGAAGTTTGAGGGTGAAATAAAAACTTCCAATAAATACCTTAAACAAAGGAAGAAGTTTGAGGGTGAAATAAAAAGTTTATAAGAAAGCCCTTAAAAAAGGGAGAAGTTTTAAGATGAAATAAAAAGTTTATAAGAAAACCCTTAAACAAAGGAGAAATTTTAGGGTGAAATAAAAAGTTTCTAAGAAAGCCCTTAAAGAAGAGAGAAATTTTAGGATGAAATAAAAAAATTTATAAGAAAGCCCTTAAACAAAGGAGAAATTTTAGGATGAAATAAAAAATTTCTAAGAAAGCCCTTAAAGAAGGGAGAAATTTTAAGATGAAATAAAAAGTTTATAAGAAAGCCGTTAAAGAAGGGAGAAATTTTAGGATGAAATAAAAAATTTATAAGAAAGCCCTTAAAAAAGGGAGAAATTTTAGGATGAAATAAAAAATTTATAAGAAAGCCCTTAAAGAAGGGAGAAATTTTAAGATGGAATAAAAAATTTATAAGAAAGCCCTTAAACAAAGGAGAAATTTTAGGATGAAATAAAAATTTATAAGAAAGCCCTTAAAGAAGGGAGAAAGTTGAACCAAAAGATTGGCTTTGAAAGCGTAACAAGAAAAAAAGCCCTTAAACAAAGGAGAAGTTTTTAGGATGAAATAAAAACTTCTAAGAAAGCCCTTAAAGAAGGGAGAAAGTTGAACCAAAAGATTGGCTTTGAAAGCGTAACAAGAAAAAAAGCCCTTAAACAAAGGAGAAATTTTAGGATGAAATAAAAATTTATAAGAAAGCCCTTAAAGAAGGGAGAAAGTTGAACCAAAAGATTGGCTTTGAAAGCGTAACAAGAAAAAAAGCCCTTAAACAAAGGAGAAGTTTTTAGGATGAAATAAAAACTTCTAAGAAAGCCCTTAAAGAAGGGAGAAAGTTGAACCAAAAGATTGGCTTTGAAAGCGTAACAAGAAAAAAAGCCCTTAAACAAAGGAGAAATTTTAGGATGAAATAAAAAATTTCTAAGAAAGCCCTTAAAAAAGGGAGAAAGTTGAACCAAAAGATTGGCTTTGAAAGCGTAACAAGAAAAAAAGCCCTTAAACAAAGGAGAAATTTTAGGATGAAATAAAAAATTTCTAAGAAAGCCCTTAAAAAAGGGAGAAAGTTGAACCAAAAGATTGGCTTTGAAAGCGTAACAAGAAAAAAAGCCCTTAAACAAAGGAGAAATTTTTAGGATGAAATAAAAACTTCTAAGAAAGCCCTTAAAAAAGGGAGAAAGTTGAACCAAAAGATTGGCTTTGAAAGCGTAACAAGAAAAAAAGCCCTTAAAAGAGGGAGAAAGTTGAACCAAAAGATTGGCTTTGAAAGCGTAACAAGAAAAAAAGCCCTTAAACAAAGGAGAAAGTTGAACCAAAAGATTGGCTTTGAAAGCGTAACAAGAAAAAAAGCCCTTAAACAAAGGAGAAATTTTAAGATGAAATAAAAACTTATAAGAAAGCCCTTAAAAAAGGGAGAAAGTTGAACCAAAAGATTGGCTTTGAAAGCGTAACAAGAAAAAAAGCCCTTAAACAAAGAAGAAAGTTGAACCAAAAGATTGGCTTTGAAAGCGTAACAAGAAAAAAGCCCCTAAAAAAGGGAGAAAGTTGAACCAAAAGATTGGCTTTGAAAGCGTAACAAGAAAAAAAGCCCTTAAACAAAGGAGAAAGTTGAACCAAAAGATTGGCTTTGAAAGCGTAACAGGAAAAAAAGCCCTTAAAGAAGGGAGAAAATTGAACCAAAAGATTGGCTTTGAAAGCGTAACAAGAAAAAAAGCCCTTAAACAAAGGAGAAAGTTGAACCAAAAGATTGGCTTTGAAAGCGTAACAGGAAAAAAAGCCCTTAAAGAAGGGAGAAAATTGAACCAAAAGATTGGCTTTGAAAGCGTAACAAGAAAAAAAGCCCTTAAACAAAGGAGAAAGTTGAACCAGAAGATTGGCTTTGAAAGCGTAACAAGAAAAAAAGCCCTTAAACAAAGGAGAAAGTTGAACCAAAAGATTGGCTTTGAAAGCGTAACAAGAAAAAAAGCCCTTAAACAAAGGAGAAATTTTAGGATGAAATAAAAAATTTCTAAGAAAGCCCTTAAAGAAGGGAGAAATTTTTAGGATGAAATAAAAACTTCTAAGAAAGCCCTTAAAGAAGGGAGAAAATATTCAAACAAAAAGCAGTAGTTCAAATTTCGTCATTATTTTGGCCTCATTTAAGGCAACATTTTGAAATTTTGACTAAAAAAGTTCCATTTTTTCCTTATTTTTTTCACAAAAAAACAAAAAATTTCATTTTATTCCAGGTTAATTTTTAAAAAATTTTACTAAAAAATAAAAAAAAGACATATATAATCGCACGCGCGCGCAATTTAGATTTAACAACATATAGTTGTTATATAACTAATAAATTAGTTATATCAATAAGATAATAAGATTAATTACTAATACGGGCGTGTGATTATATATGTCTTTTTTTTATTTTTTAGTAAAATTTTTTAAAAATTAACCTGGAATAAAATGAAATTTTTTGTTTTTTTGTGAAAAAAATAAGGAAAAAAATGGAACTTTTTTAGTCAAAATTTCAAAATGTTGCCTTAAATGAGGCCAAAATAATGACGAAATTTGAACTACTGCTTTTTGTTTGAATATTTTCTCCCTTCTTTAAGGGCTTTCTTAGAAGTTTTTATTTCATCCTAAAATTTCTCCTTTGTTTAAGGGCTTTTTTTCTTGTTACACTTTCAAAGCCAATCTTTTGGTTCAACTTTCTCCCTTCTTTAAGGGCTTTCTTAGAAATTTTTTATTTCATCCTAAAATTTCTCCTTTGTTTAAGGGCTTTTTTTCTTGTTACGCTTTCAAAGCCAATCTTTTGGTTCAATTTTCTCCCTTCTTTAAGGGCTTTCTTAGAAGTTTTTATTTCATCCTAAAAATTTCTCCTTTGTTTAAGGGCTTTTTTTCTTGTTACGCTTTCAAAGCCAATCTTTTGGTTCAATTTTCTCCCTTCTTTAAGGGCTTTCTTAGAAGTTTTTATTTCATCCTAAAAATTTCTCCTTTGTTTAAGGGCTTTTTTTTCTTGTTACGCTTTCAAAGCCAATCTTTTGGTTCAACTTTCTCCCTTCTTTAAGGGCTTTCTTAGAAATTTTTTATTTCATCCTAAAATTTCTCCTTTGTTTAAGGGCTTTTTTTCTTGTTACGCTTTCAAAGCCAATCTTTTGGTTCAACTTTCTCCCTTTTTTAAGGGTTTTCCTAGAAATTTTTTATTTCATCCTAAAATTTCTCCTTTGTTTAAGGGCTTTTTTTCTTGTTACGCTTTCAAAGCCAATCTTTTGGTTCAACTTTCTCCCTTCTTTAAGGGCTTTTTTTCTTGTTACGCTTTCAAAGCCAATCTTTTGGTTCAACTTTCTCCCTTCTTTAAGGGCTTTTTTTCTTGTTACGCTTTCAAAGCCAATCTTTTGGTTCAACTTTCTCCCTTCTTTAAGGGCTTTCTTAGAAGTTTTTATTTCATCCTAAAAATTTCTCCTTTGTTTAAGGGCTTTTTTTCTTGTTACGCTTTCAAAGCCAATCTTTTGGTTCAACTTTCTCCCTTCTTTAAGGGCTTTCTTAGAAGTTTTTATTTCATCCTAAAAATTTCTCCTTTGTTTAAGGGCTTTTTTTCTTGTTACGCTTTCAAAGCCAATCTTTTGGTTCAACTTTCTCCCTTTTTTAAGGGCTTTCTTATAAGTTTTTATTTCATCTTAAAATTTCTCCTTTGTTTAAGGGCTTTTTTTCTTGTTACGCTTTCAAAGCCAATCTTTTGGTTCAACTTTCTCCCTTCTTTAAGGGCTTTCTTAGAAATTTTTTATTTCATCCTAAAATTTCTCCTTTGTTTAAGGGCTTTTTTTCTTGTTACGCTTTCAAAGCCAATCTTTTGGTTCAATTTTCTCCCTTCTTTAAGGGCTTTCTTAGAAATTTTTTATTTCATCCTAAAATTTCTCCCTTCTTTAAGGGCTTTTTTTTCTTGTTACGCTTTCAAAGCCAATCTTTTGGTTCAACTTTCTCCCTTCTTTAAGGGCTTTCTTAGAAATTTTTTATTTCATCCTAAAATTTCTCCTTTGTTTAAGGGCTTTTTTTCTTGTTACGCTTTCAAAGCCAATCTTTTGGTTCAACTTTCTCCCTTTTTTAAGGGTTTTCCTAGAAATTTTTTATTTCATCCTAAAATTTCTCCTTTGTTTAAGGGCTTTTTTTCTTGTTACGCTTTCAAAGCCAATCTTTTGGTTCAACTTTCTCCCTTCTTTAAGGGCTTTTTTTCTTGTTACGCTTTCAAAGCCAATCTTTTGGTTCAACTTTCTCCCTTTTTTAAGGGTTTTCCTAGAAATTTTTTATTTCATCCTAAAATTTCTCCTTTGTTTAAGGGCTTTTTTTCTTGTTACGCTTTCAAAGCCAATCTTTTGGTTCAACTTTCTCCCTTCTTTAAGGGCTTTTTTTCTTGTTACGCTTTCAAAGCCAATCTTTTGGTTCAATTTTCTCCCTTCTTTAAGGGCTTTCTTAGAAGTTTTTATTTCATCCTAAAAATTTCTCCTTTGTTTAAGGGCTTTTTTTCTTGTTACGCTTTCAAAGCCAATCTTTTGGTTCAACTTTCTCCCTTTTTTAAGGGCTTTCTTAGAAGTTTTTATTTCATCCTAAAAATTTCTCCTTTGTTTAAGGGCTTTTTTTCTTGTTACGCTTTCAAAGCCAATCTTTTGGTTCAACTTTCTCCCTTTTTTAAGGGCTTTCTTATAAGTTTTTATTTCATCTTAAAATTTCTCCTTTGTTTAAGGGCTTTTTTTCTTGTTACGCTTTCAAAGCCAATCTTTTGGTTCAACTTTCTCCCTTTTTTAAGGGCTTTCTTATAAGTTTTTATTTCATCTTAAAATTTCTCCTTTGTTTAAGGGCTTTTTTTCTTGTTACGCTTTCAAAGCCAATCTTTTGGTTCAACTTTCTCCCTTTTTTAAGGGCTTTCTTATAAATTTTTTATTTCACCCTAAAATTTCTCCCTTCTTTAAGGGTTTTCTTAGAAACTTTTTATTTCATCTTCAAACATCTCCTTTGTTTAAGGTGTTTATTGGAAGTTTTTATTTTACCTTAAAATTTCTTCCTTTTTTAAGGGCTTTCTTAGAAACTTTTTATTTCACCCTCAAACTTCTCCTTTGTTTAAGGTATTTATTGGGAGTTTTTATTTTACCCTAAAATTTCTCCCTTCTTTAAGGGCTTTCTTAGAAACTTTTTATTTCATCCTAAAATTTCCCCCTTCTTTAAGGGCTTTCTTAGAAATTTTTTATTTCACCCTAAAATTTCTCTTTTGTTTAAGGGCTTTCTTATAAACTTTTTATTTCATCCTAAAAATTTCTCCCTTCTTTAAGGGCTTTCTTATAAACTTTTTATTTCATCCTAAAAATTTCTCTCTTCTTTAAGGGCTTTCTTAGAAACTTTTTATTTCACCCTAAAATTTCTCTCTTCTTTAAGGGCTTTCTTATAAACTTTTTATTTCATCCTAAAACTTCTCCTTTGTTTAAGGGCTTTCTTATAAACTTTTTATTTCATCTTCAAACTTCTTCCTTTGTTTAAGGTGTTTGTTGGAAGTTTTTATTTCATCCTCAAACTTCTTCCTTTGTTTAAGGTGTTTGTTGGAAGTTTTTACTTCATCCTCAAACTTCTTCCTTTGTTTAAGGTGTTTGTTGGAAGTTTTTATTTCATCCTCAAACTTCTTCCTTTGTTTAAGGTATTTATTGGAAGTTTTTATTTCATCCTCAAACTTCTTCCTTTGTTTAAGGTATTTGTTGGAAGTTTTTATTTCATCCTCAAACTTCTTCCTTTGTTTAAGGTGTTTGTTGGAAGTTTTTACTTCATCCTCAAACTTCTTCCTTTGTTTAAGGTGTTTGTTGGAAGTTTTTATTTCACCCTAAAATTTCTCTCTTCTTTAAGGGCTTTCTTATAAACTTTTTATTTCATCCTAAAACTTCTCCTTTGTTTAAGGGCTTTCTTATAAACTTTTTATTTCATCTTCAAACTTCTTCCTTTGTTTAAGGTGTTTGTTGGAAGTTTTTATTTCATCCTCAAACCTTTTCCTTTGTTTAAGGTGTTTGTTGGAAGTTTTTTATTTCATCCTCAAACTTCTCCTTTGTTTAAGGTATTTATTGGAAGTTTTTATTTTATCCTAAAATTTCTCCCTTCTTTAAGGGCTTTCTTATAAACTTTTTATTTCGTCCTCAAACTTCTCCTTTGTTTAAGGTATTTATTGGAAGTTTTTATTTTATCCTAAAATTTCTCCCTTCTTTAAGGGCTTTCTTATAAACTTTTTATTTCATCCTAAAATTTCTCATTTGTTTAAGGTATTTATTGAAAGTTTTTTATTTCACTCTCAAACTTCTTCCTTTGTTTAAGGTATTTTTTGGAAGTTTTTATTTTACCTTCAAACTTCTTCCTTTTTTAAGGGCTTTCTTATAAATTTTTATTTCATCTTCAAACATCTCCTTTGTTTAAGGTATTTGTTGGAAGTTTTTATTTTATCCTCAAACTTCTCTTTTGTTTAAGGTATTTATTGGAAGTTTTTATTTCATCCTCAAACTTCTTCCTTTGTTTAAGGTCTTTATTGGAAGTTTTTATTTCATCCTCAAACTTCTTCCTTTGTTTAAGGTATTTGTTGGAAGTTTTTATTTCATCCTCAAACTTCTTCCTTTGTTTAAGGTATTTGTTGGAAGTTTTTATTTCATCCTCAAACTTCTTCCTTTGTTTAAGGTATTTGTTGGAAGTTTTTTTATTTCATCCTCAAACTTCTTCCTTTGTTTAAGGTCTTTGTTGGAAGTTTTTATTTCATCCTCAAACTTCTTCCTTTGTTTAAGGTATTTGTTGGAAGTTTTTTTTATTTCATCCTCAAACTTCTTCCTTTGTTTAAGGTCTTTGTTGGAAGTTTTTATTTCATCCTCAAACTTCTTCCTTTGTTTAAGGTGTTTGTTGGAAGTTTTTATTTCATCCTCAAACTTCTTCCTTTGTTTAAGGTGTTTGTTGGAAGTTTTTATTTCATCCTCAAACTTCTTCCTTTGTTTAAGGTATTTATTGGAAGTTTTTATTTCATCCTCAAACTTCTTCCTTTGTTTAAGGTATTTGTTGGAAGTTTTTATTTCATCCTCAAACTTCTTCCTTTGTTTAAGGTGTTTGTTGGAAGTTTTTATTTCATCCTCAAACTTCTTCCTTTGTTTAAGGTGTTTGTTGGAAGTTTTTATTTCATCCTCAAACTTCTTCCTTTGTTTAAGGTACTTATTGGAAGTTTTTATTTCATCCTCAAACTTCTTACTTTGTTTAAGGTGTTTGTTGGAAGTTTTTATTTCATCCTCAAACCTCTTCCTTTGTTTAAGGTGTTTGTTGGAAGTTTTTATTTTATCCTCAAACTTCTCCTTTGTTTAAGGTATTTATTGGAAGTTTTTATTTTATCCTAAAATTTCTCCCTTCTTTAAGGGCTTTCTTATAAACTTTTTATTTTATCCTAAAATTTCTCCCTTTTTTAAGGGCTTTCTTAGAAACTTTTTATTTCATCTTCAAACATCTCCTTTGTTTAAGGTGTTTATTGGAAGTTTTTATTTTATCCTCAAACTTCTTCCTTTGTTTAAGGTGTTTGTTGGAAGTTTTTATTTCATCTTCAAACATCTCCTTTGTTTAAGGTATTTATTGGAAGTTTTTATTTTATCCTCAAACTTCTTCCTTTGTTTAAGGTGTTTGTTGGAAGTTTTTATTTCATCCTCAAACTTCTTCCTTTGTTTAAGGTGTTTGTTGGAAGTTTTTATTTCATCCTCAAACTTCTTCCTTTGTTTAAGGTGTTTGTTGGAAGTTTTTATTTCATCCTCAAACTTCTTCCTTTGTTTAAGGTGTTTGTTGGAAGTTTTTATTTCATCCTCAAACTTCTTCCTTTGTTTAAGGTGTTTGTTGGAAGTTTTTATTTCATCCTCAAACTTCTTCCTTTGTTTAAGGTGTTTGTTGGAAGTTTTTATTTTATCCTAAAATTTCTCCCTTCTTTAAGGGCTTTCTTATAAACTTTTTATTTCACCCTCAAACTTCTCCTTTGTTTAAGGTGTTTATTGGAAGTTTTTATTTTATCCCCAAACTTCTCCTTTGTTTAAGGCGTTTATTGGAAGTTTTTATTTTACCTTAAAATTTCTTCCTTTGTTTAAGGTATTTTTTGGAAGTTTTTATTTTACCTTCAAACTTCTTCCTTTTTTAAGGGCTTTCTTATAAACTTTTTATTTCATCTTCAAACATCTCCTTTGTTTAAGGTATTTGTTGGAAGTTTTTATTTTACCCTAAAATTTCTTCCTTTTTTAAGGGCTTTCTTAGAAACTTTTTATTTCACCATCAAACTTCTCCTTTGTTTAAGGTATTTGTTGGAAGTTTTTATTTTATCCTAAAATTTCTCTTTTGTTTTAGGTATTTTTTGGAAGTTTTTATTTTATCCTCAAACTTCTTCCTTTGTTTAAGGTATTTATTGGAAGTTTTTATTTCATCCTTAAACTTCTTCCTTTGTTTAAGGTATTTGTTGGAAGTTTTTTATTTCATCCTCAAACTTCTTCCTTTGTTTAAGGTATTTGTTGGAAGTTTTTTTATTTCATCCTCAAACTTCTTCCTTTGTTTAAGGTATTTGTTGGAAGTTTTTTATTTCATCCTCAAACTTCTTCCTTTGTTTAAGGTATTTGTTGGAAGTTTTTTTATTTCATACTCAAACTTCTTCCTTTGTTTAAGGTCTTTGTTAGAAGTTTTTATTTCATCCTCAAACTTCTTCCTTTGTTTAAGGTGTTTGTTGGAAGTTTTTATTTCATCCTCAAACTTCTTCCTTTGTTTAAGGTGTTTGTTGGAAGTTTTTTATTTCATCCTCAAACTTCTTCCTTTGTTTAAGGTGTTTGTTGGAAGTTTTTATTTCATCCTCAAACTTCTTCCTTTGTTTAAGGTATTTGTTGGAAGTTTTTATTTCATCCTCAAACTTCTTCCTTTGTTTAAGGTATTTGTTGGAAGTTTTTATTTCATCCTCAAACTTCTTCCTTTGTTTAAGGTATTTGTTGGAAGTTTTTATTTCATCCTCAAACTTCTTCCTTTGTTTAAGGTATTTATTGGAAGTTTTTATTTCATCCTCAAACTTCTTCCTTTGTTTAAGGTATTTGTTGGAAGTTTTTATTTCATCCTCAAACTTCTTCCTTTGTTTAAGGTATTTATTGGAAGTTTTTATTTTATCCTAAAATTTCTCCCTTTTTTAAGGGCTTTCTTATAAACTTTTTATTTCACCCCCAAACTTCTCCTTTGTTTAAGGTGTTTATTGGAAGTTTTTATTTTATCCTCAAACTTCTCCTTTGTTTAAGGTATTTATTGGAAGTTTTTATTTTACCTTAAAATTTCTTCCTTCTTTAAGGGCTTTCTTAGAAACTTATTATTTCACCCTAAAACTTCTCCTTTCTTTAAGGGCTTTCTTAGAAACTTTTTATTTCATCCTAAAATTTCTCCCTTCTTTAAGGGCTTTCTTAGAAACTTTTTATTTCACCCTAAAATTTCTCTTTTGTTTAAGGGCTTTCTTATAAACTTTTTATTTCACCCTAAAATTTCTCTCTTCTTTAAGGGCTTTCTTATAAACTTTTTATTTCATCCTAAAATTTCTCCTTTGTTTAAGGGCTTTCTTATAAACTTTTTATTTCACCCTAAAATTTCTCTTTTGTTTAAGGGCTTTCTTATAAACTTTTTATTTCACCCTAAAATTTCTCTTTTGTTTAAGGGCTTTCTTATAAACTTTTTATTTCACCCTAAAATTTCTCCTTTGTTTAAGGGCTTTCTTATAAACTTTTTATTTCACCCTAAAATTTCTCCTTTGTTTAAGGGCTTTCTTATAAACTTTTTATTTCACCCTCAAACTTCTTCCTTTGTTTAAGGTATTTATTGGAAGTTTTTATTTCATCCTCAAACTTCTTCCTTTGTTTAAGGTATTTATTGGAAGTTTTTATTTCATCCTCAAACTTCTTCCTTTGTTTAAGGTCTTTGTTGGAAGTTTTTATTTCATCCTCAAACTTCTTCCTTTGTTTAAGGTATTTGTTGGAAGTTTTTATTTCATCCTCAAACTTCTTCCTTTGTTTAAGGTGTTTATTGGAAGTTTTTATTTCATCCTCAAACTTCTTCCTTTGTTTAAGGTATTTGTTGGAAGTTTTTATTTCATCTTAAAATTTCTCCCTTTGTTTAAGGTATTTATTGGAAGTTTTTATTTCATCCTCAAACTTCTTCCTTTGTTTAAGGTATTTATTGGAAGTTTTTATTTCATCCTCAAACTTCTTCCTTTGTTTAAGGTATTTATTGGAAGTTTTTATTTCATCTTAAAATTTCTCCCTTTTTTAAGGGCTTTTTTTCTTGTTACGCTTTCAAAGCCAAACTTTTGGTTCAACTTTCTCCTTTGTTTAGGGCTTTCTTAGAAGTTCTTATTTCATCTTAAAATTTCTCCCTTCTTTAAGGGCTTTCTTAGAAGTTCTTATTTCATCTTAAAATTTCTCCTTTGTTTAAGGGCTTTTTTTCTTGTTACGCTTTCAAAGCCAAACTTTTGGTTCAACTTTCTCCTTTGTTTAGGGCTTTCTTAGAAGTTCTTATTTCATCTTAAAATTTCTCCCTTCTTTAAGGGCTTTCTTAGAAGTTCTTATTTCATCTTAAAATTTCTCCTTTGTTTAAGGGCTTTTTTTCTTGTTACGCTTTCAAAGCCAAACTTTTGGTTCAACTTTCTCCTTTGTTTAGGGCTTTCTTAGAAGTTCTTATTTCATCTTAAAATTTCTCCCTTCTTTAAGGGCTTTTTTTCTTGTTACGCTTTCAAAGCCAATCTTTTGGTTCAACTTTCTCCTTTGTTTAAGGGCTTTCTTAGAAGTTTTTATTTCATCTTAAAATTTCTCCCTTCTTTAAGGGCTTTTTTTCTTGTTACGCTTTCAAAGCCAATCTTTTGGTTCAACTTTCTCCTTTTTTTAAGGGCTTTCTTGTAAAGTTTTTATTTCATCCTCGAATTTCTCCCTTCTATTAAGGGCTTTTTTTCTTGTTACGCTTTCAAAGCCAATCTTTTGGTTCAACTTTCTCCTTTTTTTAAGGGATTTCTTGTAAAGTTTTTATTTCATCCTCGAATTTCTCCCTTTCTTAAGGGATTTCTTAGAAATTTTTATCGGTTTCACTTTTTTAAATTTAATATTTTAAGATGTTTTTGCTTATATTGCTTTTTCCTTTTTTTGGTTTTTTGTCATCTAATTTGTTCGGTCGTTTTATTGGCGTTTCTGGTTCAAGGTTTTTATCAACTTTTTCGATTTTACTCGCGTTTATGTTATCACTTTTAGCTTTTTTCGAATCTGCTCTGTTAGGTTCAGTTTGTTCGGTTTTTTTTTCTTCTTGAATTAATATTGAGCTTTTTATCACCCCGTGATCTTTCTGTTTTGATTCTTTGAGCTCAACGATGTTGCTTGTAGTTTGTGGTGTTTCTTCTCTTGTCCATTTGTATTCTATTGAGTATATGATGTCGGACCCACATGCTTCAAGATTTATGGGCTATCTTTCTTTATTTACGTTTTTCATGCTCGTTTTAGTTACTTCTGATAATTTTTTAGTTATGTTTTTTGGTTGAGAGGGGATTGGTTTAGCTTCTTTTTTGCTTATAAGTTTTTGGCATACACGAATACAAGCTGGTAAATCGGCTATTAAGGCTATGCTTGTTAATAGGGTTGGTGATTTGGGTCTAGTTTTATCGGTTTGCTCTATTTTTTTGACTTTCAAAACTTTAGATTATTCGATAGTTTTCTCGTTAGCTAGTTTTTCTGCGGAAAGTTCTTTCTCGTTTTTATTTTTTAACAATGTTGATCGACTTTGTGTTATTACGTTCTTTATTTTTTTTGGCGCTTTAGGAAAATCTGCTCAAATAGGATTACATATTTGGCTTCCAGACGCTATGGAAGGGCCAACTCCGGTTTCGGCGTTGATTCATGCCGCTACGTTAGTTACAGCGGGTCTTTTTTTAATTATTAGATGTTCTGTTTTGTTTGAGGAATGTCCAATAATTTTGTTTGTTGTTGCGTTAACTGGATCATTAACGGCCTTTTTTGCTGCAAGTGTTGGTTTAGTACAAAACGATCTAAAAAAAGTGATCGCTTACTCGACCTGTAGCCAGCTTGGTTTTATGATGTTTGCCTGTGGTCTTTCCCATTATTCCATCGCTTTGTTTCACTTAGCTAATCACGCTTTATTTAAGGCTCTGCTTTTTTTGAGCGCGGGTTGTGTGATACATGGCTTACTTGATGAGCAAGATCTAAGAAAAATGGGAGGGTTGCTTCAAATACTTCCTGTCAGTTATGCTATGATTCTTATCGGATCGTTGGCTTTGGTTGGTTTTCCGTTTTTGACTGGTTTCTATTCTAAAGATGTTGTTTTAGAGATTGCTCTAGCGACTCCTACTTTTATTGGTAATTTTGCCCATTGATTAGGTTGTTTGGCAGCTTTTTGCACTTCTTTTTATTCTTTTCGCCTTATATTTTTGACTTTCTTAAATAATACAAATAGTGTCAAGGTTTACATTGAAAATGCCCACGAAGCTCCAGTAATAATGGTTTTCCCCCTTATGATTTTAGCTTTTGGTAGTATTTTTTGGGGGTTTTTTTCTAAGGATTTGTTTATCGGTGTTGGATCCCCTTTCTTTTTAACGTCTCTAACCACAAATTTTGAAAACTTGGCGCTTCTGGATGCTGAATTTGCTCCCGCTATTTTAAAAAATATCCCTTTTATTTTTACTATTTTAGGTGCTTTGCTCTCTTTTTTTTTGATAAATTGCTGCATTACGTCTAAATTTGTTATTTTTGATTACAAAATAGGTTTTTTTTACAGGAATCTTTATAGTTTTTTATCTAAAAAGTGGCACTTTGATCAACTTGCTAATGAGCTAGTTATACATAAGCTCATGAACTTTGGTTATCGCGTTAGTTTTCATTTGTTGGATAAGGGTAGTATTGAAATTTTTGGGCCTTTTGGGTCTTCATCTAAACTTTGGGGTTATTCAAAACTGTTGGGTAATTTACATTCGGGTATGATTTTTCACTATTCGTTTGTTATGTTATTTTCGATTTTATTCTTTTTTTGTTGACTTCTATTGTTTAATTTAAACTGAGGGGTAAATTCAATCTTTCTTATTCTTTTTTCTTACAGCCTTTATTCTATTGCTTAAAATATACTCTGGTATAAATTTTCATCTTTCTGTGTTTGATTCTGGCTCAATATAAACGTTATCTGGGTATTTAAAACATGCTAATATAACGATGAGTTTTTGTTGTGTTCGGAGAGTATCAATAAAAGTAAACATTCGCTAAAAATATGAAAAAACATATAGTAAACAACCAGTTTCTTATAAGATTTATAATTATTTTGTGTTTTGCTTTTATAGGATTAGATAGTTGATTAGCTGTAAATTTTTCAAGTCAATGATCCTTAGCAGTTTTTTTCGATCTTTCTGCCTCAATAGCGCCGCTATATTCTTTTTGGGAATCAGCAGTTAGGAATATTGAACAATAAAATAACTTTTGATTCAGTGACTTAGATTAGAGTCTTTATGCGTGTTTGTATTTTGATCTATTAAAAGAAAAAATTGATTTCGAACAGTTTTAAAGCTTACGATTAATGCTGATAAATCAAGTGCCAGAAGTCTCGGTAATGCCTGAAGCATGAACGTTATATTATTTATTAGATTTAAATTGTAAAAAGGAAGGATCGCAAGCTTTTAAACAAAACCCAATAAGTGGGGTTATGAAAAGAAACTACGATTCTTTAATGTTATTAAAGGGATTAGAATAAAAAATTTAACGTTAAAATGTTTCGATTCTTTTTAGAATTTCAAAGGTTAAAACAAACCCCTAAATAAAAACATCAATTCTTTGGTTACGAAAGCTTAAGTATCGAAAGGAATTAGAGACTCCTGTAGTTTAAGCTGTCAATAAAAACCGTGTTTTCCATAATCAATATTGGTAAAAGAATAAAGATAGTTCGGTTAATCTAAAAAGTATAACCGCAAGGTTGAAATTTAAAGATTCAGACGAGAAAGAAGCTCCGTTTGTGGGTTGTGTTATTTAATTCGATAAAACGCGCAAATCTTACCAAAACTTGCAATTTATTCAGCTAATAAGATATCTTATATTTTTCGATTAAACAGTTGTTGCATGGTTGTCGTCAGTTCTTATTTTATAACGTTCAGTTTATTCTGTTAAAGAACGAAACTTTTTTTTTAAGGTAAAAAAACCTAAAAAAATGTTTTGATAAAAAACACAAAAAAAAATGACTTCTAAATCCTTATGACGCTAATGTTTTGGGCTTTTAATGCGATACAATATAAGAGAATAAAACATTAAAATTTATTTAAAGCTATAAAATTTAAACGAAAATCTTATTTTGTTCAGATTGCTTTTTGAAACTCAAAAACATAAAGAAGGAATAAACAGTAATGATTGGTTATTCAGCGGTCATGAAACTTTCTATTTCTTTCTATACTTTTCGCCCGTCGCTTCTTGAGATCAAATTCTAACAAGCTGAAATAGAGGGTAAAGCTCAGTATTTTATTATCTCAAAGTTTTTCTAGCTTTTTCATACGTTAGTTTTTGAGATTATGAATAAGTCGTAACAAAGTAATCGTAGATGAATCTGTGGTTGGAATAAGATATTTTATATTCGATCCTTTAATAGATTTTTTGCTTGTAATAGGATCCTAATGCTTTAACGATTAGAGTTCAATTCTTTTGTTTTTGATATCTTTTTTAGCGCTTTATTTATCTTATAAAAAGAAAGATCTAGTTTTTCTAAAGTTTACCCCAAATATTTTGTTTTATTAGATGTTTTTTTTTACTCAGCGACACGCTTTTCATTTAGTTGATCCCAGTATTATGCCTTTATTGTCTTCTATAAGCTGTCTTGTTACAACTTTAGGGGCTGTTTTATATTTTCATGGTTTTGTAGCTGGCCTAAATGTGCAGCTTTTTGGACTTTTTTCTATTTTAACCTGTATGTTTTTTTGGTGAAGAGATGTAGTTAGAGAAGGCACTCTGGAAGGTTGTCATACGAATATTGTTCAATTAGGATTACGTTACGGAATGATTTTATTTATTGTATCTGAGATAATGTTCTTTTTTGCTTTTTTTTGGGCTTTTTTTGCAGCCAGTATAGCGCCGACAATTGAGATAGGGAATGTTTGGCCGCCAAAAGGTATTGAGGCTTTTAACCCATTTGAAATCCCTTTAGTAAACACTTTAATTTTGCTTTGCTCTGGGTCGACTATAACATACTCCCATCACTCTATAACAGCAGGTAATAAAAAAGAGGCTGTTTTTGGTTTAGTTTTAACTGTGTTGTTAGCGGTTATTTTTACCTGCTTTCAGGCTTTTGAATATGTTAGCGCGCCATTTGCTATTTCTGATGGTATTTTTGGTTCAACTTTTTATTTAGCCACAGGTTTTCATGGTTTTCACGTTTTTGTTGGCACTATTTTTCTTGTTGTTTGTTTGATTCGATTATTATCTAATCATTTTACTATTGAGCACCACTTCGGTTTTGAGGCTGCTGCTTTTTATTGGCATTTTGTTGATATTGTTTGGTTGTTTCTTTACGTTGCCGTTTATTTTTGAGGGGGTAACTAATAAAATTTTTCGTTAAGTGTTGGGTTATTAATTTTTTTAGATGAATGTTTTTGTTCTTTTATTTTTATCGTTTTTTATTCTTTTAAGTAGTTTGAGCGAAAACTTTGAGTTTTTAGTTCATAACGAAGAGTCTCTATTAATTTTATGTTTTATCGCTTTTATCTTTTTTGCTTATAGTTTTTTGAGCGTAGGATTCTATGATGATTTCCAAAAACGTGTATCTGATTTGGAGCAGCAGCTTGTTGCGGTTGTTGGTAGTAGATTTAATGTTTTACTTTCTGATTTTAATGAGTTATTTTTTCGTAAGGATTTGATCCTAAGGTTTCAATTTATCCTGGGGTTGTTGAGATCAGGTATTTGTTTAGATCGTTCTGTATTTTCGTCTAGCATTACACTTTTTTTTAATGCATTACTTTTATTTCAGTTAAGTAATATCTTAAAACTAAAAAATCAAATATTAAAACCTTTAAAAAACAGACTAAATCATTTTAGTTTAGCTCCGTTTTTATTTGGTGATTCAAAACTAGCCATTTCGTTAGTGTCTCATCAAACTTTTACGCGTTTTATTAAAAAATCAATGTTTCCAGAAAACTTACAATTTTTTCACAAATCGATAACTTTAAAAAGGTATTAACTTATGACTTATGGTTTTGTATAGCTTCTGGTAATTCGTTACAGTTAGATTTTATTTGTTCTTTTTAACTCTTATGTTTTTGCTTGTTTCAGAAAGTTTAAAAAATTTCAAATAGAATGCTTGGTTTTTAGCTTTAGGCGTTTAAATAACGAAATGTTTGTTCTAATTTAAGAGAGATCAAAATTCCTTTAGAGAAAACTTTTATCTTAAAATAATATGGTTTTTTTATTATTTTATTTTTTATAAAACAGGCGCCAATAGAAGGAGCACTTTTGTTAGGCTGTGGTTTAGTTTTAAATTTTAGCGAACCGATACATCCTATTAGCTACAAAAAAAATCAAAAGAGAAGCTGAAAGTAGCGGTGAGCGAAATCAAGAAAAAAAAAATTAGTGGGTTTAACCTTTGTGAGATTGTTCAATTATAATATTTTATTATCTTTTATAGAAAAATTTCGTTTTCTAACTTTTAAGCTTTAAAATCAATAGTGTAAAAGTATTGAGAAGGAAAGCACTTTGAATTAAAACATGGAAAAAAGTTATAATAAATTTGAAATTTTAGGTATTCTTTTGTTTTAAACTAACTACTTTTTGCATAACGGTTTCATTATTTAAAATAAAGGGTGAGCTTTGAAAAAATTTAAAAGCTAATACTTTAAAACTTTAGGGTAGTTTTAATCGTTTTTTTTAAACGCGAAGCCAAGCGATCTATTTAAATACTAGCTGAAATTGATCTAAACGTCATATGGAAGGCTTAACTCGTATCTGTTGCAATAGATTGGGATGATGTTTGAATAGGAGTGAAAGGCTAAACAAGCTTGGTCATAGCTTGAACTCTGCGAAAGCTATTATAGTAGCGCTGCTATTTAAAAAATGAGGTAAAGCGCTGGTTTCGTTTTGGGTGATTTAACAGTCTTTCAAGCGTTACCAAACTTTGAATGCATTTATAGGTGGGGCGTGTTTTAAAAGTGTAAAAAACTTATTAGTGAGTTAGACTCTGAGCTATAAAGTTCAAAGTCGAAAGAGAAACAACTCAGATCGTTTGATAAGATATTTAAATATGATTCTAATAACTCGAAAGTTTTTGGCTTTAATATAAAGCTTTTTAGCGTTTATTTTGTTATGGTTGGCTTAGAAACAGCTATCGTTTAATGAAAACGTAATAGTTCAAATAGTTAGCTCAAAAATCCTTAAAATTTAAGATTTTAAGTTCGTCGAAGCAACGAGTAAATCAGTTAGATTGCGGTAGCAGAGCATATTGTAATATAAAAGCTGTGAAGTCAAAATCAATAAGGATTCTGTGAAAATTAGTAACATCTAAAATCTATAATGGTTCGTTTTTAATCTAAGCTTTTTTATTTCTGTTTTGAGTTTATTCGATCCTTAAGTATAAAACGAAAGTTTTTTGTGATAGGTTTAAATACCATGAAATATTTGCATTCTTTTTTTTAAGAAATTCGTCATTTTTTTATAAAAAATTTGATAGGGTAAATTTTTATACGCAAATATAGTTATTTTACTATAAGAATAAAGCGAGAGTGTAACTTTTATATTCGTATTTTAGCTCCTATCTATTCTTCAGGAAAAAGTAAGGTTTAATTTATTATCGTAGCTTATAATCGCATCAGGTAGATCAATAAAAAATATTAAAACGTAAAGAATAATAAAAGATAATGAACTCGGCAATAAATCTTCGTAACTTTGGAAAAAGAAGATTAGGTTTAATAGATACTTTTAGGCCTTAATAATAAAACAATGAGCGACTTTTTACTAAAAAATTAAAATAACGCAAATTTTATTAAAAATGTATGTTATTTGATCGGTTCTCAATGCTTTAATCTGAAAAAACGATGTTTTACGCATCTTAATTTAAGGAAAAGCAAATAGGTGTCTTATTTTGAGGATAATAATGTAGCGAAATTCCTTGGCTTTTAATTGAAGTCCTGCATGAAGCCGTTAACGACTCATTGACTGTCTCATCTTTTATTCTTGTGAATTTGAAATAAAGGTGAAGATTCCTTTTTTCTCAAGCAAGACGAAAAGACCCTATCAATCTTTACTTAATGCTGGTGTTGCTTTTTTAAATTTATTCGCTTAGTAGTAGATAGTTGTTTTTGTTTTTAACTTTCTGAAAAACTATCCTATATTTTGATTGAGCTATTTTATTTCTTTAAAAATAGCGCTTGCATGTAAGTTTATCTGGGATAGATTCCTTTTAAAGAGTAATAAAGGAATACAAAGATAACCTTAATTAAGATCTCTTAATTTTGAGCGAAAAAGTAAATGTTTGTTTGACTGTGAGGCATAAATTGTTTGAGCAGCTACTTTAGTAGGTTTTATTGATCCGTTAGTTTTGAACGAAAAAGCTATCGCATATTAGATAAAAGATACTGTAGGGATAACAAGATAATAAGAACCAAGCGATCATAGCGACGTTTTTGATTGTTATATCGATGTCGGTTTAAAGCATCCTGATGATGAAGGCGTTATCAAGGGTTTAGCTGTTCGCTAACTAAGGCTTTCCATGAACTGGGTTTAAAACGATGTGAATCAGTTTAGTTTCTATCTGCTTGGTTTATTAAGGTTTATGGCTGTTTCCGCTAGTATGAGAAGACCGACGGAAAGAAAGCCTATAGTAAAAAACTTTTTTGGTTGTTTTGCCACGCTTTTAACTGTTTAAAAATTGAAAGCATTAACTTTTGAAACGTTGCCGCAACAACCTTAAAATAGGTTTAAAACTAAAACTTTGATCGGTCAATAATTAAAACTTTTAGATTTAAAAAAAGATAATTGATAACGAATGTTTCTATTAAAACTTTTTAACATAACAAAAATGATAATGATAATCGAGGGTTTTCATAAGAATATACAACAAAAAACTTCCAAGTAAAAAAGGAGAAAGTTGATGATGAAATAAAAACTTCCAATAAATACCTTAAACAAAGGAGATGTTTGAAGATGAAATAAAAAGTTTATAAGAAAGCCCTTAAAGAAGGGAGAAATTTTAGGATGAGATAAAAAATTTCTAAGAAAGCCCTTAAATAAGTGAGAAAGTTGAACCAAAAGCTTGGCTTTGAAGACTTAACTTTTTCGCTTTTATTTTTTCAAAGGTGACCACCTTCAAATTTACAAAACTGATAAAAAACTGTGTTTTTTTTACTTTAATCGTTGGATAAAAAACACAAAAATTTTTAATTTTTTTATTTTAAAATTTTTCAATTCAAAAAATTTCCAAGTAAAAAGGGAGAAAGTTGATGATGAAATAAAAAGTTTATAAGAAAGCCCTTAAATAAGTGAGAAAGTTGAACCAAAAGCTTGGCTTTGAAGACTTAACTTTTTCGCTTTTATTTTTTCAAAGGTGACCACCTTCAAATTTACAAAACTGATAAAAAACTGTGTTTTTTTTACTTTAATCGTTGGATAAAAAACACAAAAATTTTTAATTTTTTTATTTTAAAATTTTTCAATTCAAAAAATTTCCAAGTAAAAAGGGAGAAAGTTGATGATGAAATAAAAAGTTTATAAGAAAGCCCTTAAATAAGTGAGAAAGTTGAACCAAAAGCTTGGCTTTGAAGACTTAACTTTTTCGCTTTTATTTTTTCAAAGGTGACCACCTTCAAATTTACAAAACTGATAAAAAACTGTGTTTTTTTTACTTTAATCGTTGGACAAAAAACACAAAAATTTTTAATTTTTTTTATTTTAAAATTTTTTAGTTTAATTTTTCAATTCAAAAAATTTCCAAGTAAAAAGGGAGAAAGTTGATAATGAAATAAAAACTTCTAAGAAAGCCCTTAAAGAAGTGAGAAAGTTGAACCAAAAGCTTGGCTTTGAAGACTTAACTTTTTCGCTTTTATTTTTTCAAAGGTGACCACCTTCAAATTTACAAAACTGATAAAAAACTGTATTTTTTTTACTTTAATCGTTAGACAAAAAACACAAAAATTTTTAATTTAATTTTTCAATTTAAAAAATTTCCAAGTAAAAAGGGAGAAAGTTGATGATGAAATAAAAACTTCTAAGAAAGCCCTTAAAGAAGTGAGAAAGTTGAACCAAAAGATTGGCTTTGAAGACTTAACTTTTTCGCTTTTATTTTTTCAAAGGTGACCACCTTCAAATTTACAAAACTGATAAAAAACTGTGTTTTTTTTACTTTAATCGTTGGACAAAAAACACAAAAATTTTTAATTTTTTTATTTTAAAAATTTTTAGTTTAATTTTTCAATTCAAAAAATTTCTAAGTAAAAAGGGAGAAAGTTGATGATGAAATAAAAACTTCTAAGAAAGCCCTTAAAGAAGGGAGAAAGTGGAACCAAAAGTTTGGCTTTGAAGACTTAACTTTTTCGCTTTTATTTTTTCAAAGGTGACCACCTTCAAATTTACAAAACTGATAAAAAACTGTATTTTTTTTACTTTAATCGTTAGACAAAAAACACAAAAATTTTTAATTTTTTTATTTTAAAAATTTTTAGTTTAATTTTTCAATTTAAAAAATTTCCAAGTAAAAAGGGAGAAAGTTGATGATGAAATAAAAACTTCTAAGAAAGCCCTTAAATAAGTGAGAAAGTTGAACCAAAAGCTTGGCTTTGAAGACTTAACTTTTTCGCTTTTATTTTTTCAAAGGTGACCACCTTCAAATTTACAAAACTGATAAAAAACTGTGTTTTTTTTACTTTAATCGTTGGACAAAAAACACAAAAATCTTTAATTTTTTTATTTTAAAATTTTTTAGTTTAATTTTTCAATTCAAAAAATTTCCAAGTAAAAAGGGAGAAAGTTGATAATGAAATAAAAACTTCTAAGAAAGCCCTTAAAGAAGTGAGAAAGTTGAACCAAAAGCTTGGCTTTGAAGACTTAACTTTTTCGCTTTTATTTTTTCAAAGGTGACCACCTTCAAATTTACAAAACTGATAAAAAACTGTATTTTTTTTACTTTAATCGTTAGACAAAAAACACAAAAATTTTTAATTTTTTTATTTTAAAAATTTTTAGTTTAATTTTTCAATTTAAAAAATTTCCAAGTAAAAAGGGAGAAAGTTGATGATGAAATAAAAACTTCTAAGAAAGCCCTTAAAGAAGGGAGAAAGTTGAACCAAAAGATTGGCTTTGAAGACTTAACTTTTTCGCTTTTATTTTTTCAAAGGACCACCTTCAAATTTACAAAACTGATAAAAAACTGTGTTTTTTTTACTTTAATCGTTGGATAAAAAACACAAAAATTTTTAATTTTTTTATTTTAAAATTTTTTAGTTTAATTTTTCAATTCAAAAAATTTCCAAGTAAAAAGGGAGAAAGTTGATGATGAAATAAAAACTTCTAAGAAAGCCCTTAAAGAAGGAAGAAATTTTAAGGTAAAATAAAAACTTCCAATAAATACCTTAAACAAAGGAGAAGTTTGAGGATAAAATAAAAACTTCCAATAAACACCTTAAACAAAGGAGAAGTTTGAGGGTGAAATAAAAAGTTTCTAAGAAAGCCCTTAAAGAAGAGAGAAATTTTAGGATAAAATAAAAACTTCCAATAAATACCTTAAACAAAGGAAGAAGTTTGAGGATGAAATAAAAACTTCCAATAAATACCTTAAACAAAGGAAAAAGTTTGAGGATGAAATAAAAACTTCCAACAAACACCTTAAACAAAGGAAGAAGTTTGAGGATGAAATAAAAACTTCCAACAAACACCTTAAACAAAGGAAGAAGTTTGAGGATGAAATAAAAACTTCCAATAAATACCTTAAACAAAGGAGAAATTTTAGGGTGAAATAAAAAGTTTCTAAGAAAGCCCTTAAACAAAGGAGAAAGTTGAACCAAAAGCTTGGCTTTGAAGACTTAACTTTTTCGCTTTTATTTTTTCAAAGGTGACCACCTTCAAATTTACAAAACTGATAAAAAACTGTGTTTTTTTTACTTTAATCGTTGGATAAAAAACACAAAAATTTTTAATTTTTTTATTTTAAAATTTTTTAGTTTAATTTTTCAATTCAAAAAATTTCCAAGTAAAAAGGGAGAAAGTTGAAGATGAAATAAAAAGTTTCTAAGAAAGCCCTTAAATAAGTGAGAAAGTTGAACCAAAAGCTTGGCTTTGAAGACTTAACTTTTTCGCTTTTATTTTTTCAAAGGTGACCACCTTCAAATTTACAAAACTGATAAAAAACTGTGTTTTTTTTACTTTAATCGTTGGATAAAAAACACAAAAATTTTTAATTTTTTTATTTTAAAATTTTTTAGTTTAATTTTTCAATTCAAAAAATTTCCAAGTAAAAAGGGAGAAAGTTGATGATGAAATAAAAACTTCTAAGAAAGCCCTTAAAGAAGGGAGAAAGTTGAACCAAAAGATTGGCTTTGAAGACTTAACTTTTTCGCTTTTATTTTTTCAAAGGTGACCACCTTCAAATTTACAAAACTGATAAAAAACTGTATTTTTTTTACTTTAATCGTTAGACAAAAAACACAAAAATTTTTAATTTTTTTATTTTAAAAATTTTTAGTTTAATTTTTCAATTTAAAAAATTTCCAAGTAAAAAGGGAGAAAGTTGATGATGAAATAAAAACTTCTAAGAAAGCCCTTAAATAAGTGAGAAAGTTGAACCAAAAGCTTGGCTTTGAAGACTTAACTTTTTCGCTTTTATTTTTTCAAAGGTGACCACCTTCAAATTTACAAAACTGATAAAAAACTGTGTTTTTTTTATTTTAATCGTTGGACAAAAAACACAAAAATTTTTAATTTTTTTATTTTAAAATTTTTTAGTTTAATTTTTCAATTCAAAAAATTTCCAAGTAAAAAGGGAGAAAGTTGATAATGAAATAAAAACTTCTAAGAAAGCCCTTAAAGAAGGGAGAAATTTTAGGATGAAATAAAAAGTTTCTAAGAAAGCCCTTAAAGAAGGGAGAAATTTTAGGATAAAATAAAAACTTCCAATAAATACCTTAAACAAAGGAAGAAGTTTGAGGATGAAATAAAAACTTCCAATAAATACCTTAAACAAAGGAAGAAGTTTGAGGATGAAATAAAAACTTCCAATAAATACCTTAAACAAAGGAAGAAGTTTGAGGATGAAATAAAAACTTCCAACAAACACCTTAAACAAAGGAAGAAGTTTGAGGATGAAATAAAAACTTCCAACAAACACCTTAAACAAAGGAAGAAGTTTGAGGATGAAATAAAAACTTCCAACAAATACCTTAAACAAAGGAAGAAGATTGAGGATGAAATAAAAACTTCCAACAAACACCTTAAACAAAGGAAGAAGTTTGAGGATGAAATAAAAACTTCCAATAAATACCTTAAACAAAGGAGAAATTTTAGGGTGAAATAAAAAGTTTCTAAGAAAGCCCTTAAACAAAGGAGAAAGTTGAACCAAAAGCTTGGCTTTGAAGACTTAACTTTTTCGCTTTTATTTTTTCAAAGGTGACCACCTTCAAATTTACAAAACTGATAAAAAACTGTGTTTTTTTTACTTTAATCGTTGGATAAAAAACACAAAAATTTTTAATTTTTTTATTTTAAAATTTTTTATTTTAATTTTTCAATTCAAAAAATTTCCAAGTAAAAAGGGAGAAAGTTGATGATGAAATAAAAAGTTTATAAGAAAGCCCTTAAAGAAGGGAGAAATTTTAGGATGAAATAAAAAATTTCTAAGAAAGCCCTTAAACAAAGGAGAAAGTTGAACCAAAAGATTGGCTTTGAAGACTTAACTTTTTCGCTTTTATTTTTTCAAAGGTGACCACCTTCAAATTTACAAAACTGATAAAAAACTGTGTTTTTTTTACTTTAATCGTTGGACAAAAAACACAAAAATTTTTAATTTTTTTATTTTAAAAATTTTTAGTTTAATTTTTCAATTTAAAAAATTTCCAAGTAAAAAGGGAGAAAGTTGATGATGAAATAAAAACTTCTAAGAAAACCCTTAAAGAAGTCAGAAAGTTGAACCAAAAGCTTGGCCTTGAAGACTTAACTTTTTCGCTTTTATTTTTTCAAAGGTGACCACCTTCAAATTTACAAAACTAATAAAAAACTGTGTTTTTTTTACTTTAATCGTTGGATAAAAAACACAAAAATTTTTAATTTTTTTATTTTAAAATTTTTTAGTTTAATTTTTCAATTCAAAAAATTTCCAAGTAAAAAGGGAGAAAGTGGAACCAAAAGTTTGGCTTTGAAGACTTAACTTTTTCGCTTTTATTTTTTCAAAGGTGACCACCTTCAAATTTACAAAACTGATAAAAAACTGTGTTTTTTTTACTTTAATCGTTGGATAAAAAACACAAAAATTTTTAATTTTTTTATTTTAAAATTTTTTATTTTAATTTTTCAATTCAAAAAATTTCCAAGTAAAAAGGGAGAAAGTTGATGATGAAATAAAAAGTTTATAAGAAAGCCCTTAAAGAAGGGAGAAATTTTAGGATGAAATAAAAAATTTCTAAGAAAGCCCTTAAACAAAGGAGAAAGTTGAACCAAAAGATTGGCTTTGAAGACTTAACTTTTTCGCTTTTATTTTTTCAAAGGTGACCACCTTCAAATTTACAAAACTGATAAAAAACTGTGTTTTTTTTACTTTAATCGTTGGACAAAAAACACAAAAATTTTTAATTTTTTTATTTTAAAAATTTTTAGTTTAATTTTTCAATTTAAAAAATTTCCAAGTAAAAAGGGAGAAAGTTGATGATGAAATAAAAACTTCTAAGAAAACCCTTAAAGAAGTCAGAAAGTTGAACCAAAAGCTTGGCCTTGAAGACTTAACTTTTTCGCTTTTATTTTTTCAAAGGTGACCACCTTCAAATTTACAAAACTAATAAAAAACTGTGTTTTTTTTACTTTAATCGTTGGATAAAAAACACAAAAATTTTTAATTTTTTTATTTTAAAATTTTTTAGTTTAATTTTTCAATTCAAAAAATTTCCAAGTAAAAAGGGAGAAAGTGGAACCAAAAGTTTGGCTTTGAAGACTTAACTTTTTCGCTTTTATTTTTTCAAAGGTGACCACCTTCAAATTTACAAAACTGATAAAAAACTGTGTTTTTTTTACTTTAATCGTTGGACAAAAAACACAAAAATTTTTAATTTTTTTATTTTAAAATTTTTTAGTTTAATTTTTCAATTTAAAAAATTTCTAAGTAAAAAGGGAGAAAGTTGATGATGAAATAAAAACTTCTAAGAAGACCCTTAAATAAGCGAAAAAGTTAAGTCTTCAAGGCCAAGCTTTTGGTTCAACTTTCTGACTTCTTTAAAGGTTTTCTTAGAAGTTTTTATTTCATCATCAACTTTCTCCCTTTTTACTTAGAAATTTTTTAAATTGAAAAATTAAACTAAAAAATTTTAAAATAAAAAAATTAAAAATTTTTGTGTTTTTTGTCCAACGATTAAAGTAAAAAAAACACAGTTTTTTATCAGTTTTGTAAATTTGAAGGTGGTCACCTTTGAAAAAATAAAAGCGAAAAAGTTAAGTCTTCAAAGCCAATTTTTTGGTTCAACTTTCTCCTTTGTTTAAGGGCTTTCTTAGAAATTTTTTATTTCATCCTAAAATTTCTCCCTTCTTTAAGGGCTTTCTTAGAAGTTTTTATTTCATCATCAACTTTCTCCCTTTTTACTTGGAAATTTTTTGAATTGAAAGTGGTAACTCGTCTAAAAAGAATAATAAGATTCGAACTTATAATTTTTAGCTCCCAAAGCTAACGCGATACCTTTTCGCCATATCCTTTTACTGAGCTTTTACTTAAAGCTACCGAGACAAAAAAGAAATCAGCCTGCTTTTCACTTTTCCATAAGGGCCATTTTTGTTATCAAAACATACAGGATTATTTTCTAAAGGATTTGAACCTTTATTTGAGTATTGAAAAAACTCTGTCCTAACCGTTAGACGAAGAAAAACGGGGTTAGCCTCTCATCAGATTAATTGAATCGATTGAAATAGATCCTTGCATCCTATAATAAACAACGAAAAGACCTAACCCTATCGAAGATTCGGCTGCGGCAACAGTTAAAATTAATAACGCAAAAATTTGACCTATTCTATCATCCAAATAGACCGAACTTATTAAAAAAATAAAATTAATCGCTAACAGCATTAATTCAACAGAAATTAAGATAAGAATAGCATTTTTTTTATTAAAAATGATTCCTGAAACACCTATAAAAAAAGAAACTGCTGGAATAATAATAAAAATAAGAAGATTCATCCTAGAAAAAATTTGTTTTAGTTTTTAGGTTATAAAAAATCGGTTAACAGTAAGGAGAATTTTAATGGATAACTTATTTCTAATCTGTTGCGCCACTTTTTTTATTTGATTTCACGAACAACCGCTTACCTCTAAAATAACAACCCCTTTCGAAATGGATCCATACCAAAATTTTACATTACCCTTACCTTTACCCATTCTTACACCTTCGGATTTTTTTGTTATGTTTTTATTAGGGTATACGTTTAACCAAAACTTTCCCTGTAGTTTTAATAAACGTCTCAAAGTTTTACGTAATAGTTCAATTTGCTTACTATTAAGTTTTCCAGATTCTAATGAAACAATAGCAAAATCCTTAAAATTTGGGCTAAAGATACGATTATTCAAAAATTTAGTTCTTTTTCTATTAAATAAGTTTTTATATTTAGTTTTTCTTGGGTAAAGCAACATCTTACAACATTGATAACGAAAGGATTTGAACCTTCACTAAAAAAATAACTTGTTTCTAAAACAAGCATGTCTTCCAATTCCATCACGTTATCATAGAGATAGCTGGATTTGAACCAACGAATAACAGTATCAAAAACCGTCGCCTTAACCAATCTTAGCTATATCTCTTTGCTGTATTTAAAAATGACAAAATTCGAATCTCTTAGAATTTGATTGTAGACATCCTGGGATTTAGTTATAAAATTTTTTTTTAGGGTTAACGTAATAGCACCTATCATCGCTAAAAGAAGCACAAAACCTAAAGCCACAAAAAGGTAAGCAAAAGATGTAAAGAAAAGCTCGCCCAAATAAAGAATGTTCGAATGTTTAAAACATCACGTAGAAAAATCAAAACAAAACCCAAAAGATAATAATGATTCCTGCGCTTTCTTTAAAGGAAAACTCCATAGATTTAATGCCGAGAAATTAATATTAAATACTAGTAGAGTTTCAACTAAAAAAATAATTCCAAAAATTAAAGCTATAAAAAAGTATTGTTTCGAGCCTTCTCTTAATTCTGATAGTTTTACGTTTAACATTATTAAAACGAACAGAAAAAGAACCGCTATAGCCCCAACGTAAACTATTAAAAAAAGAATAGGTAAAAATTCTACATTTAAAATAAATAATAAACAGGATAAATTAAAAAATGTTAGTATTAAAAATAAAACTGAATGTATTGGGTTTTTAGCGCTTACAACCATTAGCGAACAAATAACCGAAAAACCAGAAAAAAAGTGAAATATAAAGTAGCTAATAGACAAAAGCATCGAAAATGAAAGTTAAAGAAGTGAGATTTGAACTCACAATTCTAAAAGAACTAAATTTACAATCTAGCGATTTAACCAATTCACCCATTCTTTAAAAACAGGCAAATAAAAGGACTTGAACCTTTAATCTGTAATGCCACAAATTACTATTTTAACCGATTAAACTATAAATGCCTTATTTTTTAAGATTTTTAATTCCGTAGATACTTCTTGAGCTTACTCTATTAGAAACAGCGGTTAAATCAAATTTTCCTCGAATAGCGACATGCCTAACACCAATTAAGTCACGACTTCTGCCACAACGGATTAATACAGTTGAGTGTTGTTGTAAGTTATGACCTTCTCCTGGAATCTTAACTATTAGGCTTTGCTTCGTTCTTATTAGTTTAATTTTACATACTCTTCGATTGGCAGAATTCGGTTTTTTAGGGGAAAGTGTTAAAATTTTTAAACAGACTCCACTTTCTTGAGGAAAACCGCCTGAATTATTATGCTTCTTTCTCGATCTTTTATTTAACTTTATCAAATAACTCATCCGTCGGTGTTTTTATACAAAGAAAATAATCGATTTCGAGACTGGACTCGAACCAATAACATTTTAGGTGTAAACTAAATATTCTACCGTTGAATTACTCGAAAGTTTAAATTTTACTGTTTAATCAAAGCAGAAACCTCTCAGAATTCACGGATTCTATTGCTATCGGCATAGCGCCGTGAGCAGAACCACAAATTTCGCTACATTGACCGAAAAATACACCATTTCTCAAAATGTATAAACTCGTCTGATTTAATCTTCCAGGGCAAGCATCAAGTTTAACTCCTAAAGACGGAATAGCTCAACTATGCAAAACATCCGCCGCGGTTATTAAAACCCTAATATGAGTTTTTAGTGGTAGCACAACTCGATTATCTACTTCTAATAACCTTAGCGTTCCAAATTCAAGATCATCCTCTGCTACAACATAACTATCGAAACGAATGGCACAAGATTGAGCCTCAAAATCACTATATTCATAACTTCAAAATCACTGATTGCCTATGCATTTTAAAGTTAGTGCAGGATCAACAATTTCGTCAATTGAATAAAGAAGAGCAAAAGAAGGTAAAGCAACTATAATCAAAATTAAAGAAGGGATAACAGTCCAAATTATCTCAATAGTCGTTCCATGAACAACAAATCTAGACTTTGAGCTAATGCTTTCTGTGGTTCTCTGAAAATAGTATAAAGTTCTAACCATAACAACAAGAACAAAGAAAAAAATAAAAGTAATGAAAAACATAAGATCATGGTGCAAATTTATAATTCCTTCCATAACTGGAGTAGCAGCGTCTTGAAAATACAACTGCCAAGACGTCGAAGAGTCTAAAAGAAATCCGCAAAGCATCAAAATTTTTTCGAAAATAGGACTTGAACCTATAACTTTTTGGTTTTCAACCAAATGCTCTAACCAATTGAGCTACCTCAAAACTTTTCAGCAAGGATTTGAACCTTGAATCTCTCGATTAACAGTCGAACGCTTTAAACCAATTAAGCTATTGAAATTATCTATCAGCAACTTCTTCGAATACCACAAATGAAACCTAAAATAGCAAAGTTTCTGAAGCTTATCCTTGATAACCTGTAATTTTTAAAAACCGAATACCTCCTTTTTGTTAAATAACAAATATTTTGGTTAATATTCAAACTTTTAAAATCTTTTATTACAGCTTTTTCTCTTATGATCTTTTTAGAAAATCCTGCGTCAATTAAAAAACAAAATGATACATTTAGGATTTCATTTTTTAGATGCAAATCTCGACCTTTAAAATATATTTTTTTCATCTTTATAAAACACCATTAAAACACCATAAAAGACTAAAGGTAACCAAAACAAAAGACAACGAAATAGGCAGAAAAACTTTTCAACACAAACGCATTAACTGATCAATTCTATACCTTGGGAATGAAGCACGAACCCAAATGAAGAAAAATAATATAATAGAAAGCTTAAAAGCTAATATAAAAGAGTCTAAAATAAAAGGCTTTGAAAATACAGAAATCCAACCACCAATGAATACTATTGTTGTCAAAGCACTCATAAGAATCATTGAACTATATTCAGCTAAAAAAAAAAGGGCAAAACCCATGCTGGCATATTCAACATTATACCCGCTAACAAGCTCGCTTTCAGCTTCCGGTAAATCAAAAGGGGCCCTATTAGTTTCGGCTAAAATACTAACCAAAAACATGAAAAAAATAGGAAAAAGAGGAACAAGAAAAAACAAAAATTCCTGAAATAAGACTATACTAAAGAAATTTAAAGAACCAACACAAACTAAGACAATAATTAAAATTAACCCTATTGAAACCTCATAACTCACCATTTGTGAAGCACTTCGCAAAGATCCGAAGAATGCATAACGTGAATTACTCGATCAACCAGAAAGTATAATCCCATAAACACCCAAAGAAGATACAGCAAAAATAAAGAGTAGACTTAAATCAATATCAACGTAAAAACTATTAGAAGAGAAAGGTATTAAAGACCAGCCGAATAAGCTTAAAAATAAAGTTAAAACAGGAGCAAAAACAAAACTAAAAGTATTTGCGTTTGTCGGAATAACTGTCTCTTTAATTAAAAGTTTTAGTCCATCAGCCAAAGGCTGCAATAAACCCAAAAAACCGATTACATTCGGGCCTTTTCGTTGTTGCATAGAGCCCATAACTTTTCTCTCAGCGAGTGTAAGGTAAGCAACAGAAATTAAAATAGGAACCACAAGAATTAAAAAACACAATAATTTTTCTAACAAAAACATCATAAGTAAAGAGTTACAAAAGTTAAAGGAATTGAACCTTTAATCTTTGAATTTGAAATTCAATGTTTTAAACCGTTAAACTAAACTTTTCAAACCTCAAAATTTGTAGCAATACATTCAAATTTTATAAAATATAACTATTTTCTTAGCTTTTTCACCAATTGCTTTCTCTTCTATCTATGATAGTGTGAGATTTGAACTCACGACGCTTTTGCGTTTGAACTTTCAAAATTCACGCCTTAAACCACTCAACCAACTATCTCTATTTTAAAATCATAAAAGTTTCACCAAAATTTTTGGTAATAAAGCTCTGACTAGAATTTCACTTAAAATTCAAACCTAGGTTTTCCTTAAAGTTTTCCTTTTTCTTTAAAGTTGACCGAAACTTAGAATAGAAGAACTTCAAATTATTCAAAGGCTTTACAATATGGATCTCTATGAACACGTTGTTGCTTTTCTTTATAAAGCTGGAAGGTATTTGTTTTATAATACAAAAACGTATAAATCCTTCTTTTTGTAACTGCTTGGCCAATAACCAAGAAAAAAACGAGTATTTTAGCAGGATTTTTTTATTTGTGTTTTTTTTATGGGAAATTTTTGAAATAAATCTGTGTAAGTATTGAATCGTTATTTTAGACCAATTAGCTTATTGGGATTTGAACCCAAATCAATAATTTCGTAGATTATTATTTTATCCGTTAAACTATAAGCGGGCGTTTTTAACCCTACAATTAATGAAATAGACAAGCTTCTGAAAAAAGAAAAGACTTAAAACCTTTTAAACCGTTATGTAATTTAAAACGTTGAAGGGAAGCCTCTAAAGTATTGCCTAAAGATAAAGAATCCATAAACTTTCAGTAAGACAAAAGTAGCTTATAGTCGCTACCAGTAGAAAGAATAGACTCTAGGTGTAAATTACCACCTATATATAAATCTAGTGGATCATTTTCGGAAACTGAAACAGCTGAAAATGTTTGGGCCGCATTTTGAAGCCTTAACCTACGACTTCTTACTTTTAAAGTTGTGGAAATAGATGGAATCAAGTAATAGATGAAGCTTAAATATAAAAAGATAAAGAAAAACAAAGCCCAAAAAATTTGAGCCGAAAAAGTAAATAAATCGAATTGAGGCATCGTAAAAAAGTTAGTTAGGCTTGAAAGGAATTGAACCTTTAATCTTAAAGTTATGAGCTTCATGTTTTTACCGGTTAAACTACAAGACTATCAATCAAGCGCGCCTTTTTGCCACTCATAAACAAAACCAATCGTTAAAATAAATAGAAAAAAAAACATAGAATAAAGACCGATAAAATTTATACAATGAAAGGAAGCAATAAAAGGAAATAGAAAACTAATTTCTAAATCAAAAATAAGAAATAATATAGCGACGAGATAAAACCTTACATCAAACTCATTCCTCGAATCTTCAAAAGGATTAAAACCACACTCATAAGCTGTTAGTTTTTCACGATCATCGGCTTTTTGGGATACTAAAAAAGAAAGAACAAAAATAATCAAAGATAATATAACGCTAGCACTTAAAAAAATTAAAATAGAGGAATAACTTTTCAGAAACATCTTAAACAAAAATAGAAGCTAAATAATGGAATTGAACCATTAACTTTAGACTACAAAACTAACGCTTTACCTTTAAGCTAATTTAGCCCATAAAATTTTTACTTTATCAAAAGCAAAGGATTGAAACTAAATCGGCTCGAAAGTTGTAAAGAAAGGATTCGAACCTTCATGAGTTAACTGATGAGATTAATAAGCAACCAAATGCTAAACTTTACCGACAAAGTTTAAATAGAAGAAACTAAGTTCTTTTCTAATCTTCCCAAAATTGGAACCAATAATATAAAAAAACCAAAATAATAAACGGTAGCAACTTGACCCACTTCAATATAAGGTGATTCCGCCGGAGCCTGACCTAAATAACTCAAGAGAAAAAAATCCGCTACCAAAAACCAGAAAAATTTCTGGTAAAGAGGTCTATAAAGAGAAGATCTCACAACGGAGGTATTAATTAAAGGTAATAAAAGTAAAACAAGAAGAGAAGCAAATAAAGCCAAAACACCCATTAGTTTGTTAGGGATTGACCTTAAAATAGCGTAGGCAAAAAGAAAATATCATTCCGGAACTATATGCTCAGGTGTTGACATTGGATTTGCTGGTATGTAGTTATCGCTATGACCTAAACTATTTGGCGAATAATAAACAAAGAACGAAAAAAAAATTAAACCACCAACTAAACCCAGAGTATCCTTAATAAAGAAATAAGGAAAAAAACTGATTTTATCGGCATGGGAAGAAATTCCTAGGGGATTATTTGAACCATCATTATGAACAGCAGCCATATGAACAACTACAACCCCAGCTATTAAAAAAGGTAATAAATAGTGTAAACTGAAGAATCTGTTTAAAGTAGCATTATCCACCGAAAAGCCACCTCAGAGTAAAGTGACGATCTTATCGCCAACAACTGGAAAAGCTGTGAAAAAGTTTGTTATGACTGTTGCGGCCCAAAAGCTCATCTGACCTCAAACAAGAACATAACCCATAAAAGCCGTAGCCATCATTAATATCAAAATTATAACACCTAAAGTTCAAACTAGGCCTCTTGGCTGCATATAAGAACCATAATATAAACCTCGAGCAATATGTATATAAACTGTGATAAAAAACATTGAAGCGCCATTAGCATGGATATACCTTATTAGCCAGCCACCGTTAACATCCCTCATTATATGCTCAACACTCAAAAAAGCCAAATCAACATGTGGCGTAAAATGCATAGCTAAAGCGATACCAGATAAAAGTTGAGTGACTAAACACATCGCTGCTAAAAAACCATAGTTTCAAAAAAGCGTAAGGTTAGAGGGTGTTGGATACTCAATTAAGTGGGCGCTTATAAGCTGAAATAAAGAATGTTGTTTTATTGATAGAATCATCTAACGCTAAAATTAAAAAATAAATAACAAAGTAACATAAGAAAATAGATTATTTAAGCTTTCTGGTTTTATCAAGAAAAAAATAGTGAAAAATGTAGATATAACTAAAGGCAACTCAAAACCTTTTGAACAGACTCTATTTAAAAAAATATTATTAACGAAAAGATTAAAAAATAATATTTTGATTAAACGTATGTAAAAGAAGCAAGAAATACAACTCAAAACTACAAGCAACAAAGCTAAAACTATACGCTCTTCCGAAACCAGCAGCAATAAAATATTAAATTTGCTATAGAATCCTGCTAAAGGAGGAATACCAGCAGCTGAAAATAGAAGAATGGCTAAAGATAAAGAAATTACTATATTTCATTTTTTGGTAAAAGATCAAGTAACCAAATACTTAAATAAAAACCCATAAGAACTAAAACCAACAAGTATCGAAAATATACCTAAACTCGTTGCCATATATATAACGATATAAATAAGCACAGACTTAATAGAGTCAAAACTACCATAACTTAAAGCTAATAAAATAAACCCAACATGACCTATAGCCGAATAAGCCAGGAGTCTTTTAGTTTTCTTCTGGTATAAAGCAGCAACAGAGGAAATAAAAACAGATAACATTCCGGAAATCGTCATTAAAATAGACGAAACTGGGCCATGACTTAAAAAAGCTAACGAAACAAACTTAATCAGTAAACAAAAAATTATTGCTTTTGGAATGATAGAAAAAAACGCGGTAATATTTATTAGAGCTCCTTCGTAGACATCACAAACTCAAAAGTGTGAAGGAGAAGCCCCAAGTTTAAAAAATAAAGCAATAAGAAATAAACAAAGACCAAAAAACGACAAATGAAGTCTTATAAAACTCTCAGAATTTATTGTGGAAATTATATCAAACGAAGTAGATCCTAATGTTAGATAAATAAAAGAGAAGGCGAGCAGCAATAAACAAGAAGAAAAAGCACCAATAACAAAATATCTTAAACCCGATTCGTTACAATATTCCGAACTCTTTCAAAAACCAGCTAAGATATAGAAAGCTAAACTTTGAAGCTCTAAAATAACATAAACGGAAAGAAAATCATTGGATAAACATAAAGCAGAAAGCGCTAAAAATGAAAATATTACTATAATATCAAACTCATACTGAAATAATAAGCGGGTAGAATAATAGCTTCGATTTAAAAAAAGAATAAAACTACCAAATACAAACAGTAAAGTCTGGAAAAAAATATTAAAAGGAGAATATAGGGATAACCCATTTAACAGCACAAAACTAGAGTCCGAAATATCTACAAGTTGAAAAATCAACAAAATAAATACAAAAATTGAGGATGAAGTAATTATAGAAAGTAGCGATGGAAAAGAATAAGATCTAAAACTAGCAAAAATAACGGAAAAAATGACTGCCAAAGAAATATAAATTGCCAGAGAAAATTCAACAAAACATAAAAACAAACAATTCATCTATTTTGGTAAGTTCTTTCTTAGGGATTCGAACCCTAAACTCTAAAGAGATGAGTTTTTAAAACTCAAGCGTTTACCTATTCCGCCAAAAAAGAGCTATAATACTATTATTGACGATCTTAAAAAATTCACGAGTATGTCAGGATACAGGCCGAATAAAAAAGTTAAAAAAAGAAAAGGAAACAAAGTATAAAACTCGCGCCTATTCAAATCCCTAAACTCTAAAATAGAAAACTGCTTACTATTACCAAAAACTATACGATTACATAACCATAAACTATAACCGATACCCAAAACCATTCCCAAACCAGCAAATAAAGTAGCCCAACTGTTAGCCTCAAAGCAACCGACAAGAATTAAAATTTCACCAACAAAGCTACTTGTCGCCGGCAAACCAATATTCCCTAAAGTAAAAACAACGAAACATACCGTAAAAAGAGGCATCGAATGAATAAGGCCACTATAATATTTAACGATTCTAGTTTGATGTCTTTCATATAAAACACCAATACAAAGAAATAAAGCCCCAGAAACAATTCCATGGCTTATCATCAAAAGAATACCACCAAGCATGGCCTGAAAATTGTTTGAAAATATGCCTATCGTAACCAAACCCATATGAGCCACAGAAGAATAAGCTATGATTTTTTTTAAATCTATCTGCTGGATTGTAGTTAATGAAGCATAAACAACCCCAAAAATACTAATAGAAAAAATTAATGGAGCAAAAAATGCTGAAGCTTCAGGAAACAAACCAACAGAATAGCGAATAAAACCAAAACCGCCCAGTTTTAAAAGAATTCCTGCTAAAATTACAGACCCTGAAGTCGGAGCTTCACTATGAGCTTCAGGCAGTCAAACATGAAAAGGAACAAGAGGCATTTTAACGGCAAAAGATAGAAAAAAGGCTATCCAAACAAATTTAACCATTAAATGATCAAAATGTATAGTTTGAAGTTTTTGGTAATCGGTCGTACCAGATCAAAAATATAAGGCTAAAATTGCAATAAGCATAAAAACTGAACTTATCAGAGTGTACAAAAAAAGTAAATAGGAAGCCCTAATTTTTCGATCTCTCGAACCATAAACACCAACAATAAAAAACATCGGAATTAGAACAGCCTCGAAAAGCAAATAAAATAGTAAAAGATCTAAACTGCAAAAAACACCGAATAAAATTGACTCCAATACAAAAAAAGCTATATTATAGTCTTTAATGTTAGTTTTTACGGTTGGGCTCCAAGAAAGTAGAATACATACAGGAACTAAGAAAGATGTTAAAATAATCATAAACAAAGCAACACCATCAACACCTAAGACAATGCTAGAATTAGCTAAAACAAGCCAGTCAATAATACAAAAAAGCTGAAAACCAGAAAAAGTAGGATCAAAAACAAATAATAACAAAATAGAAAAATTGAAAACTAATAAAGATCAAAACAATGCAAAATTACGATGAAATCAGAGATTTGTTTTTTCGATAAAAAAAAGAACTAAAACAGCAAAAAGAGGCAATAAAATAAGAAGCAATAACATCAAAAAAATTTTCTGAATAAATGAGATTTGAACTCATACTTCAAGCTTGACAAGCTAACGTTCTAACCAATTAAACTATAATTCGATTTCTTTAATCGGAATTGAACCGATACTATCAAAATATGAGTTTGACACAATAACCATTATGCTATAAAGAAAAAACTTAATGTAAACTAATGGCGTCATTCAGATAAATACAAAGAAGCACAGAAAAAACGTAGGCTTGTAGAAAAGCTATGCTGAGCTCAAGACCAACGATAGCAAAAATTACAACTAAAGGAAGAAGATGAACGAGAGATAAAATACCCCCAGCAGAAAGCATAGTTCAGGCAAAACCAGCAAGAATTTTAAGTAAACAATGGCCACTCATCATATTAGCGAACAAACGTAATGCCAAGCTAACGACCCTAAAGCTATAACTTACGAGCTCAATTGGAATTAAAAGGGGCGCTAAAGCTAAAGGAGCACCACCAGGAAGAAATAAACTAAAAAAATGAAATCCGTGAATACTCAAACCTATAATATTAATACCGACAAAGGCGACAATCGCTAAACCAAGTGTTATAACTATGTGACTTGTAACAGTAAAACTGTAAGGAATCATACCGATAAGATTACATGAAAGAATATATATAAAAATCGTTAAAATTATAGGGAAATAAGCGCTTCCTCCCTTTTTTATATTTTCTGATAAAACATTGTAAAATACAAACTCAAAGAGTGACTCGGCTATAACTTGCCATAAACTTGGGACTAGTTTAGAGTTAGAACAGATAAAGTTAAAAAAAATGAAAGATATAAGGCAAGAAATACCAGCGAATAATGTTGAATTTGTTATAGAAAGATCTAAACCAAAAAATGAGATAGGAATTAATTTAAAAATTGCGAATTGTTCAAGCGGAGAAAAAAGCATCGAAAAGTTTTTTTTATGAAGTTTTAATGAGAATTGAACTCATATAATTCAAATTTGCAATTTGATGCATTGGTCATTATGCTATAAAACCAAAATATAAAATTTAAAACGTAAATAAAATAAGAAACGCCATCATTAAGGCAAATAAAGCAATAGCCTCTGTTAAAGCGAAACCAAGAATAGCATAACCAAAGAGTTGCTTCATTAGATGAGGATTTCTAGCAACACTAGTAATTAAAGCAGCAAAAACAGTCCCTATACCTGCTCCAACACCAGCAAGAGCAATTGTAGATAAACCAGCGCCTATAAGCTTAGCAGCCATTAAAACCATCAATAATAAAAATTAAAAAAAACTAAAGGGAAAAAACTGTTAAGCCAAAAAAGAATCGAACTCTTATTTTTAGCTTATCAAGCTAACACTTTAACCTTTAAGTTATTGGCTTGAATTACAAGAAAAAAATTAAAATGAAGTAAAAGAAACGATTTTATCGTTTTAAAGGATTCGAACCTTTATAAATGACATAGAAAATCAAAGCTTTATCCCTTAAGCTAAAAACGATTATCAACGATATTATACGAAATCGAAACTTTCACACTACAAACACCAAATTTTGTGTTGATTGTCGAAATATGAGAATCAACAAAATGGCTGCAGGATTGAGTGTTTAATCGACCTAAATCTAAAAAAATTTTTTGACTTCTTCCCGAACTTGTTTTAGATCATTTACCTTGACAGACAACTTTTATACCAGAAACAAAGTTTTTTGTCCTATTATTATAATAATATGAAAGCGTTGATTTAATACCATAGTAAAGGCCATACTTAAAATTCTTACTTCGTCGCTTAGGCGAAAGCTTTATTTGTAAAGAAATAAATTCAGAGAAAAATCTTGCCGGAATATTGGAAAATAAGAGTTTACTCTTTCAAAAGTTAAAATTAAGACCTAGTTTTAAACTTAAAAAAGCCCGAGTATTAAAAATAAAAGACTCCAAAAAACTTAGCGATCTAGGAAGTTTATGGAAAACGTTGCCCGAAATGTTTTTTATCTCTATATTTAATGCCCCATTTTGAGGTTTTACTAGAGCTTGATAAAATTTAATAGCTAAGCGATCCGATATTATTTTTATATATTTTTTTATTTCTAAATCTTTAAAAAGGAAAATAGAATATGTTTTGTTATCTTCACTCCATACTGAATTTCAGGCCGTCTTGGTCGAAACTCTTAAAGATGTCGCAGATATCTTTTGACCCATCTGTATTTAATTCATTGCATTGGATAACGAGACTTGAACTCGTAACTATCAGCTTGGAAGGCTGAGAATCTACCAATTGATATACATCCAAAAACTAGACAAATTTACAGTCTTTAACCCAAACATTAAAAGAAACTCTTCTATTAGCAGTTAGAGTATTATAAACCACGTAAACAAAAAAAGCGCTAGAAACCATAGTTATACAACTACCTAAACTAGCAATATTATTTCAAGCATTATAACTATCAGGAAAATCTGGCACTCTTCGAGGCATACCAGCCAAACCCAAAAAATGCATAGGAAAAAAACACAAATTTACGCCTATAAAAGTTGTTCAAAAATGAACTTTACCAAAAATTTCGTTGTAATTAAGCCCTCAAATTTTACTAACTCAGTAATATCAACCTGCAAAAATTGCAAAAACAGCCCCCATACTTAAAACATAGTGAAAATGGGCTACGACATAATAGGTATCATGAAGTGCTATGTCTATCCCAGAATTTGATAAAACTATACCAGTTAAACCACCGAAAGTAAACAAAAAAATAAAACCATTAGCGAATAACATCGGGGTATTTAATACAATACTACCCCCAAACATCGTAGCTATCCAACTAAAAATTTTGATTCCTGTAGGAACAGCTATTATCATAGTCGCGCTTGTAAAGTAAGCTCTTGTATCGACATCTAAACCAACAGTATACATATGATGAGCCCAAACTATAAACCCAAGAAAACCAATAGAAAGCATCGCATAAATCATACCCAAATTACCAAAAACAGCTTTCGAGCTAAAATTTGATACTATATGAGAAACGATACCAAAAGCTGGTAAAATAAGTATATAAACTTCTGGATGACCAAAGAATCAGAAAAGATGTTGGTATAGAACAGGGTCACCCCCACCACTTGGATCAAAAAATGACGTATTAAAATTTCTATCTGTTAATAACATCGTAATAGCACCAGCTAACACAGGAAGCGAAAGTAAAAGTAAAAAAGCCGTAATAAAAACAGCTCAAACAAACAAAGGAGTTCTATGAGCAGTCATCCCAGGGCATCGCATATTTAAAATAGTTACAATAAAATTTATAGCGCCCAAAATTGAAGAAATACCAGCTAAATGTAAACTAAAAATAGCTAAATCAACAGCGCCCCCAGAATGAGCTAAAATTCCAGATAAAGGGGGATAAACAGTTCAACCAGTACCAACACCAGCTTCAACGAGAGAAGAAGCAAGTAGTAAAATTAAAGCAGGTGGAAGCAACCAAAAACTGATGTTATTCAAACGAGGGAAAGCCATATCACAGGCCCCAATCATAATAGGAACAAATCAGTTACCAAAACCACCAATAGCCGTAGGCATAACGAAGAAAAAGATCATTAAAAAAGCATGGGCTGTAACTAAAACGTTATAAAGTTGATAATTACCTGCTAAATAGGCATCACCGGATTGTGACAGTTCAAAACGCATAACCATTGAGACCACAAAACCAAGAATTCCAGAAATAGCGCCAAAAACAAAATATAAAGATCCAATATTTTTATGATTCGTCGAAAAAAGTCATCTGTTAACCCAGGAGTTAAGAAAAAAAGGCAT